GAAAATCTGGGTGCGCATATTTCCAGACAAACCAGTTACGGTAAGACCTACAGAAACACGTATGGGTTCAGGAAAAGGGTCTCCGGAATATTGGGTAGCTGTCGTTAAACCCGGTAGAATACTTTATGAAATGGGCGGAGTCGGAGAAAATATAGCCCAAAAGGCGATTTCAATAGCAGCTTCAAAAATGCCTATACGAACTCAATTCATTACATTACTTCGGGATAAAAATGTAGAAGATGGAACCCAGCCAAACTAAACCAAACTAAAGAAAAAAGCCTACGGGGATAAAAAAACAATTGCAAGTTTCTTTTTTTTGACAAACCAATATTTCTTTTTTTACTTCTCCTTTTTAAAGAAGAGATTCAAAAAATGATTCAACCTCAAACCCATTTGAATGTAGCGGATAACAGTGGGGCCCGAGAATTAATGTGTATTCGAATCATCGGGACTAGTAATCGACGATATGCTCAGATAGGTGACATTATTGTTGCTGTGATCAAGGAAGCATTGCCAAACACACCCCTCGAAAAATCAGAAGTGATCAGAGCTGTAATTGTACGTACTTGTAAAGAATTCAAACGTGACAATGGTATGATAATCCGATATGATGACAACGCTGCAGTTGTCATTGATCAAGAAGGAAATCCAAAAGGAACTCGAATCTTTGGTGCGATCGCCCGGGAATTGAGACAATTAAATTTCACTAAAATAGTTTCACTAGCACCTGAGGTATTATAAATATAGAAGAAAAGCCCTTGATAGAGTTTATACTAAACAATTTTCTGAAATAGATAAAATTCATTAGTAGAGTGTGTCTGACGCATATACTTTGAAACTAAATTGATAAACTAAGAAACTAAATTGATAAACTAATAATTTCAAAATGTAAAAAAAAAAGAACATGTCAATATACCTAAAACTATAGACAACACCCTTTTTAGTTTATCATGGCTAGGGACACTCTTGCTGACATAATAAACTCTCTACGAAATGCTGATATGAATAGAAAAGGAACGATTCGAGTGCCATGTACTAACATCACCAAAAACATTATTAAAATACTTTTACGAGAGGGTTTTATTGAAAACGCCAGGAAACATCGTGAAAGCAAAAAGTATTTTTGTGTTTTAAAGCTACGACATAGAAAGGGGCTACAAAAACCTCGTTTGAATTTAAAACGAATAAGTCGACCCGGTCTGCGAATCTATTCTAATTATCAACGAATTCCGAGAATTTTAGGCGGAATGGGGATTGTGATACTTTCTACTTCTCGGGGTATAATAACAGATCGAGAGGCTCGACTAGAAGGAATCGGCGGAGAACTCTTGTGTTATATATGGTAATTTTTCTGATATCCGAATTTTCTTCGGAACTTCCTTTTTGTTAAAAAAAAAAGAAAGGAAAAGGGCGGGTTTCTAATCTCACTCCTCCTACATTAATTAGTTGATACTTCAATTTAAGGGGTTTTTACGTGGAATGAAAGAACAAAAATGGATTCATGAAGGTTTAATTACTGAATCACTTCCCAATGGTATGTTTCGGGTTCGTTTAGATAATGAAGATTTCATTTTAGGTTATATTTCGGGAAGAATACGGCGCAGTTTTATACGTATACTACCTGGGGATAGGGTAAAAATCGAAGTAAGTCGTTATGATTCAACTAGAGGACGCATAATTTATAGACTCCGCAATAAAGATTCGAATGATTAAGTAGTTTTTTCAACTTTTTAATTTCCCATCTCGAGAGATAAAATCAGTAAGGTTCCAATCAAAAGAAAGATATTTTCTTCCTATAAGTATATTGAGAATTCAGTTTGGGAATGACAAATATGAAAATAAGAGCCTCTGTTCGTAAAATTTGTGAAAAATGTCGACTGATCCGTAGACGAGGACGAATTATGGTAATTTGTTCTAACCCTAAACATAAACAAAGACAAGGCTAATCCTTCTAAAAATTTGAAATAATTTTGATTTCATTTTTAATATATATTTTTATTTATTTATTATTATTAATAATTAATATAATATTAAATAATTAATATTAAATATAATTTTAGAATTTAAAAAATAGAAATAAACATTAACTATAATATATAATAAGAATCATAGTTATAGTCAAAACAAAATAATAAAAAGAAAGATCTTTCTAAGAACACGATGTAGAAAAAAGGAGCTATTTTGACATAAGATGGGTATATCTCTAACTTATATTTATGTATTTTTGAGAGAATAAAAATGAGAGAATAAAATATGGCAAAAACTATACCAAAAATGGGTTCACGTAGGGGTGGACGTATCGGATCACGGAAGAATGCACGTAGAATACCAAAAGGAGTTATTCATGTTCAGGCAAGTTTCAATAATACCATTGTAACTGTGACGGATGTACGGGGTCGGGTTATTTCTTGGTCCTCCGCTGGCACGTGTGGATTCAAGGGTACAAGAAGAGGGACACCCTTTGCTGCCCAAACTGCGGCAGGAACCGCTATTCGTGCAG